ATATTTTTTCCCTTTCCAAACAAATTTAAATGATTGAAGTTTTTCTATTTGGAATCGTATTAGGTTTAATTCCGATTACTTTGGCTGGATTATTCGTAACTGCATATTTACAATACAGGCGCGGTGATCAGTCGGACCTTTGATTAATTTAATTAATCATTTGTTTTTAGTGACCTCCTCCTTAATCCACAGGAGGTCAAATTCTGATTGCTGTTGAAGTTAGCGACCTTATTTCAGTGGAATTTGACCTAACAAGAACGGAATCACGCACGCTCTGTAGGATTTGAACCTACGACATCGGGTTTTGGAGACCCACGTTCTACCGAACTGAACTAAGAGCGCTTTCTTATCAGAATTTTTTTGAACCCCAATACACCTTGCATGTATATATATAATATAGCGTTTCTAAACTAAAAATGAAAGAAATATCATGTATGTCCAATTTAATTGATCTCAATTTATTCCTCCTTATTGCTCATAGGAGAACTAAAGTAATAGAATAGGTAGGGATGACAGGATTTGAACCCGTGACATTTTGTACCCAAAACAAACGCGCTACCAAGCTGCGCTACATCCCTTTCAATTGGTCTACAGTTTCATTGTAGAGAATCCCTGTCTTCTTTTCCATAGTGTTATTTCTTCCATTGATATACACAATTTTGATTGTCATTTCTTCTTTTTTGGGGGGACTCATGTCATATAACATATTGTATAACATATAATAAAATAATAAAAGACTTATCTATACCCATATGAGACGTTAAAAACAAAAAGAAGGAGGATTTTCAATGCGAGATCTAAAAACATATCTTTCCGTGGCACCAGTACTAAGTACTCTATGGTTCGGATCTTTAGCAGGTTTATTAATAGAGATCAATCGTTTATTCCCCGATGCGTTGACATTCCCCTTTTTTTCTTTTTAGTTATTGATACGGGAAGGGGATTAGAGATACAATCAAATCAAATAGCTGTAACTAATTAATTGCTATTTTTTTTTTTTGAAAAAGACTAAAGTCTATTCAATCTCAGCGAAAATCCCGGCTTAAATTTATATTATAATAGAGTGACAACGGGGATGGAAATGTGCTCCTAGGGCAACAGTATCATAAAAAATAGTTAAATAAGATACTGTACTGCAATTAGAAATATAGTTTGAAATAATTGTATTCCTTATTATTTACTATTTTTTGACTATTACTCTAGTGATTGTAAAGAAATCTTTCGTAATTAGATTTAGAGTTAGCAACTTCTATTTTTTCTTTGTTCCTTTCTTATCTTATTCGCTTCAGATTGAAAAAATGGAAGAGTTGAGCGAATCAAAAACCAAAGGGGGTTCATGGCCAAGAGTAAAGATGTCCGAGTAACGGTTATTTTGGAATGTACCAGTTGTGTCCGAAACGGGGTTAATAAAGAATCAACGGGCATTTCCAGATATATTTCCCAAAAGAATCGACACAATACGCCGAGTCGATTGGAATTGAAAAAATTCTGTCCCTATTGTTACAAACATACGGTTCATGGGGAGATAAAGAAATAGATCGAATGCAGGTCTGTTTGTCACTCTTCCAAGGAACATTAAAAATGACATATTATATATATAATATATATTTAAATATAACTAAAGTAAATCCTAATTTCTATTTCTTCTATTTCAGTTGGATCTAAAAAAAAAAAGAATTAGAACTCAGAAATAGGATTTTCAGGGATAAGGAACAAACAAACCATGGATAAATCCAAGCGACCCTTTCTTAAATCCAAACGATCTTCTCGTAGGCGTTTGCCCCCGATCCAATCGGGGGATCGAATTGATTATAGAAATATGAGTTTAATTAGTCGGTTTATTAGTGAACAAGGAAAAATTTTATCTAGACGCGTGAATAGATTGACCTTGAAACAACAACGATTAATTACTATTGCTATAAAACAAGCGCGCATTTTATCTTTGTTACCTTTTCTTAATAACGAGAAACAGTTTGAAAGAACCGAGTCGACCGCTAGAACTACTGGTTTTAGAACCAGAAATAAATAGGCTTACTCTTCAATCAAATCAAAATTCCAATATGCTATGAACTCAAACCCAGATGGATATTTTGTTCGAAAAATAATAAAATCTAAATTGAATTTTCGTGTTGTAAAAAAAAAAAAAGAATCAAAGAATCGGGGAAGAATAAAAGTTTTTTTGTTTGAGCGCGTTAACTCATTTTGACGACTTTATCATCTTATCAATTTTTTCTTATACTAATTTAGACTAGATCTTCCCGGAGTTCATTCTCCGGGGAATGTCATTTAAGTTTTTCGGTAAATTCCTTACAATCCTTTTCCTCTATGATCTCATTAGAAATCATATAAAGACAATTCCTATTTAATATAGCTATTTGTGCAAGTATTTTACGATTAAGAAGCAATTTACTCTTGTACAGATCATTTATAAATTTACTATAACTATAGGATACTTTATTTTCGCGAATTACTGCATTTATCCGAGTGATCCACAAACGACGAAAATCCCTCTTTTGCCTATCTCTATCCCGATGAGCAGAAACCAAAGCTCTTATTTTCTGTTGAGTACTAGTTCGAGTAAGTCTTGAATGAGCCCCCCCAAAGCTTGATGCAAATAAACGGATTTTTGTTCGACGTTTACGAGCTACATATCCTCGTCTAATTCTGGTCATTGAATAAATGAAACTTTGATGAATAACTAATTGATTTCCGTTCTTTTAGTTATTATTTTCCTCTTTACTGGTCGATTAATAACAAAACAGATTCTTCCAATGTATAAAATAAAAATTCCAATGGCTTTGGCTACTATATCCTCCCCGACCACTATATATATATTTTTTTCATTTCACCGCACAAAAACATAGTAAATATAAAACTAAAATTTAAATGGATATGGATAAAGAAATAGTGGTTCCATCGTTTCTATGGTTACTTCTTAAACGGTGAGGTCCTTTCTATACACCGGAACCCCTTCCTTCATTTAATCAATATTATTGGTAACTTGTACAGTTCACATCCTTTGGCTCTACCCATGAATTATATTATTTAGTAATAGGTCTTTCACAATGAGATCTAACCCATACAGTAACGGTATTTAATTATGAAAGTTAGCTAGGTAGCTGACCCTGTTAGTCCGTTTTTGCAAGAGTGGGAACATAATTTTTCTGCTTATATATTTCCCCCGCTTAATGGATAACCATTTATTACCAAAGGGGAATTGCTTCTCATCTTAAATTCAGGTGATTGGATTTGCACCAATGGAAACCATAAATGGAATACACAGGGAGATAATGGATCTTTTTGATTTGTAGATAGTGAGTGGAATTCTTCCATTGTATCCTATCCTACTCATATTCTATTTCTATCCTATTCACTGGTATTGATTGATCATTGATACTGGAAACATACAGTTTGTCTTTTTTTTGTGTCCCAGCCCTAGCTCATGATCTAAACGTGTCGCACATACACCCTAGTACATGTTCCTCGGCGCTGAGGACATCCCCGAAGAGCGGGGGATTTCGTGACATTTCTTATTGGCTGTCGTGTATTTCTAATAAGTTGCTTAATGGTTGGCATGCTGTATCGTATACATAATAGGCTGGTTGAGATCGATCCTAACCGGATGATTATGAATCGCTTTTTTTTTTAATCTATTTAACCCGGTAAGAATATAAAGAAAATCTCAACACAACAATAGTAGGGATTTCAGCGAAATCCTTCATTCAACCGCTACAAGATCAACAATTCCATGAGCTTGGGCTTCTGTTGCTGACATAAAAACATCTCTTTCCAGATCTTCGGATACAACCCATAAGGGTTTGCCCGTTCTTTGTACATAAACCCTTGTGATGGTTTCGCGCAGTTTCAGTAGTTCTTCCGCTTCCAAGATAAATTCTCCCGTTTGTGCCTCATAAAAAGAGGCTGCGGGTTGGTGAATCATTACCCTGATGATAAATAAATGGTTTCTCTATCTTGCAGGCTGATAAGGTGCAAACAAAAAAAAACAATTGAAGAACCGTACGGGCATTTTTTGTGCAGTGCATACGGCTCTCTAATGGAATTTACTTTTACCTTACAGCCGAAAATCTAGGATCTATCAGACGCAGATCGGTAAATGATCCAATTACCACCCTTCCTTTCGGGGGAGTTAAAAAATACTATGATGGTTCCGTTGCTTTATATATTTATTTCGTCTGTGATTCAGCAATCCCAAAGTTTTTTTGAGCTAAGGCAAAAAATGAATCTTTTCTATAAAAAAGAAATATTGTTAAAACGCTTCCGGTGTGAAAACAAAAAAAAAGTTTGTGCCGCTTAAATGGACTACCCCAAGATAAAATTCGGAATATCTTATTATCTCATACTACTCTTTCGATACATAATTTAATGTAAAAAAAAAAAAGAGAGTTTTCTCATATCAAATTCGAAGTGCCATGCTATTATTACTTAATATTCCTGCTAAGGCATAGTCTTTTTTTCTTTCAAATAAAAAACTCAATGGCGCCAAGCGTGAGGGAATGCTAGACGTTTGGTAATTTCTCCTCCGACCAGGATAAAGGATCCCATTGAAGCGGCCAATCCCATGCATATTGTATGTACATCTGGTCTTACAAATTGCATAGTATCGTAAATAGCTACTCCGGGTATTACCCATCCTCCGGGAGAATTTATAAACAAATAGAGATCTTTGGTATCATCCTCTATACTGAGATATACCATAAGACCAATAAGTTGATTTGAGATCTCACTATCAACCTCTTGGCCTAAAAAAAGCAATCTTTCTCGATAAAGTCGGTTGATTAGGATAAAAAACTATCCCTTAGGAACCGTACATGCACCTTTTGAGGCATACGGTTCAAAAAATAGCGGAAAAAAGATCAATGTATAAGATTCCAGCCCCTTTATTTTGGCTTAGAGTAGGTTCTATCTAACTTTTAACAAAGGAACCCTTTTTCTTCAAAAAAAAAAAGATAAGTTTTTGCTCGTTTTCCTATAATCTATAATACGAAATTCACTACACTTATCAAACAAACTTCTCATTGATATATTGTTTCATCGCCAAATTACGATGTAATTTTCTTGTTCCTGAAGGGGCCCCTTCCATTTTTTTAGGTTTATGCTCTACTCCAGGTAAAGATTTCCCCGATTTCGATTTGCACATATAGGATAAATGCTCCCAATACCACTTCTTTTTTGAATTCATTTGATGCCTTTCTTCCGTCAAATAGTTGAGGTATTCAGCATATTATTCTATTCGATTAATTAACACTTTGAGATCACCCCTCTTTCTAATTTAATAATAAAATCGTTTATGATACAAGTAGTAATCGCCGATCTATTACTAATTGGGTTTTTTCTAAACGGAGCCTGGATACTTCATTTTCTTGGTCCAACCAAGCCAACCATAAATAAGTTTTATTGAGATGGTAATATTAATATGGATCCCCCCAAAACGGATCTAATTGCACCTCACGCGCCAAATTTTGAATAAATTGATTGGGTGAAACAAGGGATATCTCGATCGAGGGAGAGAACGGGGAAATCCCATATGACCCAATATATCTGACAAGCCGCACTATACGTCAACCCAAGATGCATCTTCCTCTCCAGGACTTCGAAAAGGTACTTTTGGAACACCAATAGGCATTAACAAAAAATGAAGTACTATATTTCACTTTGATGTGGAAACGTAATAATGGGTTTAATTGTCTTCATAAAAATTGGCCGTTATTCATTTTAGCCATGGTCAAAAAGGAAGACAGAATTAATAAAGTAACTAATAAAAATAGGTCTTTCGAATGATGACTAAGTATGGATGGATTCACTCATAGAAAATGGGCTCAACCCACCATTGCGTATTGGGGCTTATCGGGTATAGAATAGATCTGCTTCTCTTTGTTCCTACGAACAGAATTGTTTGATTATTGCCAGCAGAAGAGAACAAATATTATCTCCTGCTCGGAGAGAATCCACTGAAGGGGGGAGGTCCATAGTATCGTTTTTAAAATGCAATAAAGTTACATAGTCTTTATCTTTATTTGATAAAAAGGGGTATTTCCATGGGTTTGCCTTGGTATCGTGTTCATACCGTTGTATTGAATGATCCCGGTCGGTTGATTGCTGTCCATATAATGCATACAGCTCTGGTTGCTGGTTGGGCCGGTTCAATGGCTCTATATGAATTAGCCGTTTTTGATCCTTCTGATCCTGTTCTTGATCCAATGTGGAGACAAGGTATGTTCGTTATACCCTTCATGACTCGTTTAGGAATAACTAATTCGTGGGGTGGTTGGAGTATCACAGGGGGGGCTGTAACGAATTCAGGCATTTGGAGTTATGAAGGTGTGGCCGGAGCGCATATTGTGTTTTCTGGCTTGTGCTTCTTAGCAGCTATTTGGCATTGGGTGTATTGGGATCTAGCAATATTTACTGATGAACGTACAGGAAAACCGTCTTTGGATTTGCCCAAGATTTTTGGAATTCATTTATTTCTTTCAGGGGTGGCTTGTTTTGGTTTTGGCGCATTTCATGTAACAGGTTTGTATGGCCCTGGAATATGGGTGTCCGATCCTTATGGACTAACTGGAAAAGTACAATCTGTAAATCCAGCGTGGGGTGTGGAAGGTTTTGATCCGTTTGTTTCGGGCGGAATAGCCTCTCATCATATTGCAGCGGGTACATTGGGCATATTAGCGGGCCTATTTCATCTTAGTGTTCGTCCGCCTCAACGTCTATACAAAGGATTACGTATGGGCAATATTGAAACCGTCCTTTCCAGTAGTATCGCTGCTGTCTTTTTTGCTGCTTTTGTAGTTGCTGGAACTATGTGGTATGGTTCAGCAACTACCCCCATCGAATTATTTGGTCCCACTCGGTATCAATGGGATCAGGGATACTTCCAGCAAGAAATATATAGAAGAGTTAGTGCTGGACTCGCTGAAAATCAAAGTTTCTCAGAAGCTTGGTCTAAAATTCCGGAAAAACTTGCTTTTTATGATTACATTGGGAATAATCCGGCAAAAGGGGGGTTATTCAGAGCGGGCTCAATGGACAACGGGGATGGGATAGCTGTTGGATGGTTAGGACACCCCATCTTTAGAGATAAAGAAGGGCGTGAACTTTTTGTACGTCGTATGCCTACCTTTTTCGAAACATTTCCAGTTGTTTTGGTAGATGGAGACGGAATTGTTAGAGCTGATGTTCCTTTTAGAAGGGCAGAATCAAAGTATAGTGTTGAACAAGTAGGTGTAACTGTTGAGTTCTACGGCGGCGAACTTAACGGAGTTAGTTATAGTGATCCTGCTACTGTTAAAAAATATGCTAGACGCGCTCAATTGGGTGAAATTTTTGAATTAGATCGTGCTACTTTGAAATCTGATGGTGTTTTTCGTAGCAGTCCGAGGGGTTGGTTTACTTTTGGACATGCTTCGTTTGCTTTGCTCTTTTTCTTCGGACACATTTGGCATGGTGCTCGAACCTTATTCAGAGATGTTTTTGCTGGTA